GTTGCAGAGATGAGAACCATGAAAAGCAAGATCCCGAATAAGAAAACAGAAACCGAGGAAACCACAAGAGTGAAGACTAGTAGAGTCTCGTCTTTTGTCATTCTTTGCTCCTTTTTCACTCAATGATTCATTCGAATTTCCCGACCAAAAATTCTATATGTCTATTCTATGATATTTCTATATATATAGAATATGATATCTAATATGACACCCGATTTGTCAAAGGGATTGGATTGGTGACTTACCCATTCAGTGACTTTGGCACTGGACGTTCCAAAAACGGGTACTATCGGATCGGGTGAATTAGAGAATAGACAGAGATCCGTTGGCATTTCAGCCTTTCTTCTCCTTTCAGGGCCTATCCGAAAGAGAATCCAGTACCTCTTGGTCCTGAATATCAGAATAGGACGAACGAACCGGCCTCCGCGGATATCTTTGCTTCGGAACAAAACCCTGCAATCAAATAGATTGTCCCAAGGGCGCCATATTCTAGGAGCCCAAGTTATGCTATTGAAAATTCGTTCCTCTAGCAGTTCCGGTTTGACCATTCCGTTCCCTTTTTCAAACTCCACTTCTTTTCATATAGCAATCCCTGATCAAAGAGAGAACAATATCCATTTCAAAACATTTCTAACGGATTCCTTGGTTCGGACCGACGAAGTAATGGCACTCAATTATTATCAACCTGACTGCAATCTTTTTCTGTCGGTAAGGATTGCACCAGAGCACCTTCTACTTCTAATAGGCCATGAACTATAGATAGAGAAGAATCATTCTGAGCGAGTCCATAAGAAGCGACCCACTTTTTTTCATCGGTTCCGGGGGAAGACCAAAGATCTTGCGCGACCGGTCCGCCAGAAAAACTCAAAAGAGAAAGAAGTCTCGTTAATCTCTTCATGCTCGTTCCAAGTTCGAAGTACCCTTTGGCCAAAGAAAAACCCGCTTCCTGACACGATTGCCTCTTTATATAGATAGATTCTATGGGGTTATTACTTAGAAGTCTATTTTGTACAAGAGCCCCTCCTATCTGATAGAAAAGGGTCCCATGATCCCGAGCCGGTCTTACCTTGGCTCGCAAACCCCAAGTTTGTCTATGAAGAGCTAATCTAATTGTATTAGTTTCTATAATGGATTTCTTATGTGGAATACTAATGGATAGGGCCTCGTTGCTAAGTGCTACAAGATCTAGTGCACTGGAACTCGTGGTTATGGACCCGAATCCTTTAGTATGGAACATTGTCTTTTCCAAGTAAAAACCCCTAGTATATGAAAGAATGAAAAGGTGCTTTCGTTCTTGTGGAATAAGAAGCCCTCGTACCTTAATGAAAGGAAAATAGGAATTTTTCGTTAGGTATTTGACCAAATAGGATCGTCCAGTTCCTATAGAACCTATCACTAAAATACCCGATAGGGCTAAGCGGAACGAAAAGGGTTTTCCATGAGATGGTAAATGAAAACGATTAGCCCCACACGAGGTTTGGGAATAAGTGATTGTCTGATAATGAGCAAGGAATATACGTCTTTCTGCTAAAGAGGATCTATTAAACTCATAATTCATTAGATCCTTGTTATCAATGTCAACTAGGTATCATAAGTAAATGGATCCCGGTTGTTCAATCCTTTGATAACCAAGGTCATTCTTTGCTAAAGAGAAATGATCACTATGAGTCAGACTCAATAGAATTGGATCCATTCCAAATAGCGAGAATTAGGATTCTTGATCCCTCTCAATCTCTCTTTCAATTCGAGGATCCAGAGAGGTGTTTTCATAGTCATCTCCGAATATTTGCCATCTCCGAATATTTTCGATTTCATTTTTCTATGATATGTCTTTCTATATGAAAATTGGTTATTTACGATGTACGATGATCCCTGTTAAGCATCCATGGCTGAATGGTTAAAGCGCCCAACTCATAATTGGTAAATTTGCGGGTTCAATTCCTGCTGGATGCACGCGAACGGGAACGTTCCATAAGTCTATTGGAACTGGCTCTCTATCCATGGAATCTCATCCATCATCCATACATAACGAATTGGTATGGTATATTCATACCATAACATAAGAACAATAAGAACTCGAATTCTTATCGATACTGGAACTCAGAGCATAGGAGGGAAAGTCGATTTATGGATGGAATCAAATACGCAGTATTTACAGAAAAAAGTCTTCGTTTATTGGGAAAGAATCAATATACTTTTAATGTCGAATCGGGATTCACTAAGACAGAAATAAAGCATTGGGTCGAACTCTTCTTTGGTGTTAAGGTAGTAGCTGTGAATAGCCATCGACTACCCAGAAAGGGTAGAAGAATGGGACCTATTCTGGGACATACAATGCATTACAGACGTATGATCATTACCCTTCAACCGGGTTATTCTATTCCACTTCTAGATAGAGAAAAAAACTAAAGGAGAATACTTAATAATACGGCGAAACATTTATACAAAACACCTATCCCGAGCACACGCAAGGGAACCGTAGACAGGCAAGTGAAATCCAATCCACGAAATAATTTGATCCATGGACGGCACCGTTGTGGTAAAGGTCGTAATTCCAGAGGAATCATTACCGCAAGGCATAGAGGGGGAGGTCATAAGCGCCTATACCGTAAAATCGATTTTCGACGGAATCAAAAAGACATATCTGGTAGAATCGTAACCATAGAATACGACCCTAATCGAAATGCATACATTTGTCTCATACACTATGGGGATGGTGAGAAGAGATATATTTTACATCCCAGAGGGGCTATAATTGGAGATACTATTGTTTCTGGTACAAAAGTTCCTATATCAATGGGAAATGCCCTACCTTTGAGTGCGGTTTGAACTATTGATTTACGTAATTGGAAGTAACCAATTAGGTTTACGACGAAACCTAGAAATCGATCACTGATCCAATTTGACTACCTCTACGGGATAGACCTCAACAGAAAACTGTTGAGTAACGGCAGCAAGTGATTGAGTTCAGTAGTTCCTCATAGAAAATTATTGACTCTAGAGATATGGTAATATGGAGAAGACAAAATTGTTTGAAGCACGCACAGAACCGGAAGCGCCCCTTGTTTCAAAGAGAGGAGGACGGGTTATTCACATTTAATTTGATGGTCAGAGGCGAATTGAAAGCTAAGCAGTGGTAATTAAGACCCCCCGGGGAAAATAGGGATGTCTCCTACGTTACCCATAATATGTGGAAGTATCGACGTAATTTCATAGAGTCATTCGATCTGAATGCTACATGAAGAACATAAGCCAGATGACGGAACGCGGAGACCTAGGATGTAGAAGATCATAACATGAGCGATTCGGCAGATTTGGATTCCTTTCCTATATATCCACTCATGTGGTACTTCATCATACGATTCATATAAGATCCATCTGTCTAGAGATCGTCATATACATCTAGAAAGCTGTATGCTTTGGAAGAAGCTTGTACAGTTTGGGAAGGGGTTTTTTGAGAGAAAAGAAGAATCTACTTCAACCGATATGCCCTTAGGCACGGCCATACATAACATAGAAATCACACGTGGAAGGGGTGGGCAATTAGCTAGAGCAGCAGGTGCTGTAGCGAAACTGATTGCAAAAGAGGGTAAATCGGCCACTTTAAGATTACCATCTGGGGAGGTCCGTTTGGTATCCCAAAATTGCTTAGCAACAGTCGGACAAGTGGGTAATGTTGGGGTGAACCAAAAAAGTTTGGGTAGAGCCGGATCTAAGTGTTGGCTAGGTAAACGCCCCGTAGTAAGAGGGGTAGTTATGAACCCTGTGGACCACCCCCATGGGGGCGGTGAAGGGAAAGCCCCCATTGGTAGAAAAAAACCCACAACCCCTTGGGGTTATCCTGCGCTTGGAAGAAGAACTAGGAAAAGGAAAAAATATAGTGATAGTTTTATTCTTCGTCGCCGTAAGTAAATACGTAACTAGGAATATGGAAAATTGCATTTTTGGAATTTGCAATAATGCGATGGGCGAACGACGGGAATTGAACCCGCGCATGGTGGATTCACAATCCACTGCCTTGATCCACTTGGCTACATCCGCCCCTTATCCAGCTAAAGGATTTTTCTCTTTGTTCCATTCATCATTATTCTATTTATTCTGACCTCCATACTTCGATCGAGATATTGGACATAGAATGCCACTCTTTAAAATGGAAAAAGGAGTAATCAGCTGTGACACGAAAAAAAACGAATCCTTTTGTAGCTCATCATTTATTGGCAAAAATCGAAAAGGTCAATATGAAGGAGGAGAAAGAAACAATAGTAACGTGGTCCCGGGCATCTAGCATTCTACCCGCAATGGTTGGCCATACAATCGCGATTCATAATGGAAAGGAACATATACCTATTTACATAACAAATCCTATGGTAGGTCGCAAATTGGGGGAATTCGTGCCTACTCGGCATTTCACGAGTTATGAAAGTGCAAGAAAAGATACTAAATCTCGTCGTTAACTGAATTCAGAATAGAAAGATTCAAAATAAAAAAAAACAAACAAAGGTAGGCGGGGAATAACCTTATTTATGACAAGTTTCAAACTGGTAAAGTATACCCCTAGAATAAAGAAGAAGAAGAGTGGGCTAAGGAAACTCGCAAGGAAAGTTCCAACCGATCGTCTACTTAAGTTCGAACGGGTTTTCAAAGCACAAAAACGCATCCATATGTCTGTTTTCAAAGCACAAAGAGTTCTTGATGAGATTCGCTGGCGTTACTACGAAGAAACTGTTATGATACTGAACCTCATGCCTTATCAAGCATCTTATCCCATCCTAAAGTTGGTTTATTCGGCAGCAGCAAATGCTACTCATTATAGGGATTTCGACAAAGCGAATTTATTCATCACTAAAGCCGAAGTCAGTAGGAGTACTATTATGAAAAAATTCAGACCTCGAGCTCGAGGACGTAGTTCTCCCATAAAAAAAACCATGTGTCATATAACAATTGTACTAAATATAGTAAAGAAATCTAAATAATCTTTAGATCCATCTAAGATTTCGATTCCCAGTAAAAAAAAAATAGAATAGAAAAATATGGGACAAAAAATAAATCCACTCGGTTTCAGACTTGGTACAACCCAAAATCACCATTCCTTTTGGTTCGCACAACCAAAAAATTATTCTGAAGGTCTACAGGAAGATAAAAAAATACGGAATTGTATCAAGAACTATATACAAAAGAATAGGAAAAAAGGCTCGAATAGAAAAATAGAATCAGACTCAAGTTCCGAAGTAATTACACATAATAGAAAAATGGACTCAGGCTCAAGTTCCGAAGTAATTACACATATAGAAATTCAAAAAGAAATCGATACGATCCACGTCATAATCCATATTGGATTCCCCAATTTATTAAAGAAAAAAGGAGCAATCGAAGAATTAGAGAAAGATCTACAAAAGGAAGTTAATTCTGTAAACCAGAGACTTAATATTGCTATTGAAAAAGTTAAAGAACCTTATAGACAACCTAACATTCTTGCAGAATATATAGCTTTCCAATTAAAAAATAGAGTTTCATTCCGAAAGGCAATGAAAAAAGCCATTGAATTAACTAAAAAAGCAGATATAAGGGGAGTAAAAGTAAAAATTGCAGGTCGTCTCGCAGGGAAAGAAATTGCACGTGCCGAATGCATCAAAAAGGGTAGACTTCCCCTCCAAACAATTCGCGCTAAAATTGATTATTGCTGCTATCCAATTCGAACTATCTATGGAGTATTAGGTGTAAAAATTTGGATATTCGTAGACGAAGAATAACTAGCCTTGTCTTCCCATTCTGTTCAGTGATAGAATAAAAAATGACAAGAGCCTTATTTTTCCTGAAATCCCTGAAAAAGAAGAAGAAATTCTACCTCTTTCTATAAGATTTAATGAAAATTGATAAATCTTTTAATATAATTGCTATGCTTAGTGTGTGACTCGTTAGTTTTTTCTTTAGAGTCGAAAATGGAGATTCAAAAAAATTGACTGAACCCTACTATAAATAGAAAAAGAAAAAAACTTAGTAATTATAGAAAATTAACTAATAACCAACCTATTGCTTCGTATTGTCGAGATCCTAACTAAGAAACAGTCACTATATGATACATCTATCATAAATGAGTAGATCTATCATATAGTTGTAGCAACTGCAATTTTTTCTCTAAAAAAGAAAATGGATTCTAGGTTGTGAAGCAAAACTAAAGGGATGTGGATAAAAGGAGGGATGATAGAAGGAAAGAATAGGAATAAGAAAGATATAGGATTCCAATATGTATGGTCTATGAGTTACATCATAAAAGGCAATGTGATAAAGCATCAATATAATAAAAATAACAGAGAATTCGAAATCGTAACTTGAAACAAGAAATACAAATTTAAAACAATAATAAAGAGCGGCCCGGGTTAATAAAACTGAGAAAATTGACTCGGAAAGAAATTTTTTGGAAGCTCCATTGTGGGATTCAGACCTAACCATTAAAGGAGAAGTAGTGGGAACGACAGAACCTATGACTGCATAGGATTTTATTGAAAAGAATCCTAATACTTCATTGGGTGGGATGGCGGAACAAACCAAAAAAATTGCCTTATTTGGTAAGGTTATAATATAAATTAACAAATAAGACAGGAAAGAGTAAATATTCGCCCGCGAAATATTTATTGAATTAGAATACTTTACCGCGATTCAATAAGAGTAAAAATAAGGAGATTTTTTGTTAAGAAAGATTACATTATCCATAAATATAGAATATAGATAAATAGACACACACATCTAGATATATTCTAGATCTTCTTTCTTGACTATATATTTATCTATTTTAACAAATTCAATATTAAAAAAACCCTAACTTTTTCTATTATCTATTAATGTGCATCTATCCATAATATTCCAAAATATTATGGAATTAGAGAAATTTGCACGCTTTCTCATTTCATTCGCGAGGAGCTGGATGAGAAGAAACTCTCATGTCCAGTTTTGCAGTAGAGATGGAACTAAGAAAGAACCATCGACTATAACCCCAAAAGAACCAGATTTCGTAAACAACATAGAGGAAGAATGAAGGGAAAATCCTGCCGAGGCAATCGTATTTGTTTTGGTAGATATGCTCTTCAAGCACTTGAACCCGCTTGGATCACGTCGAGACAGATAGAAGCAGGACGAAGAGCAATGACACGATATGCACGTCGTGGTGGAAAACTATGGGTACGTATATTTCCCGACAAACCGGTTACACTAAGACCCACGGAAACACGTATGGGCTCAGGAAAGGGATCCCCCGAATATTGGGTAGCCGTTGTTAAACCAGGTCGAATACTTTATGAAATGGGCGGAGTATCCGAAACTGTAGCTAGAGCAGCTATCTCCATAGCTGCCAGTAAAATGCCCATACGAAGTCAATTTCTTCGATTAGAGATAGAGATATAGAACCCCAAAAAAGGAGTATTGAAGATAAAAAAACCAGGTTTTTCTTTCTGGAAAGACAATATTTCTTTCATCCTTTTGCATTGAAATAACAAATTGAAATCAAAATAATATGATTCAACCTCAGACCCTTTTAAATGTAGCAGATAACAGTGGAGCTCGAAAATTGATGTGTATTCGAGTCATAGGAGCTGCTAGTAATCAGCGATATGCTCGTATTGGTGATGTTATTGTTGCTGTAATCAAAGACGCAGTGCCCCAAATGCCTCTAGAAAGATCCGAAGTAATTCGAGCTGTAATTGTACGTACATGTAAAGAGTTCAAATGCGAAGACGGTATAATAATACGCTATGATGACAATGCAGCGGTTATCATTGATCAAAAAGGAAATCCGAAAGGAACTCGAGTTTTTGGCGCGATCGCCGAGGAATTGAGAGAGTTGAATTTTACTAAAATAGTTTCATTAGCTCCTGAAGTATTATAAATACTAGTAGGCAAGATATAGATCAAAGAAAAAATTAGTAGATTGTGTTTCACGTATATGCTTTAAAATCAAAAAAAAAAAAAAGAAAACATGTTGATTATAGAAAAATTAGGAGGAACCTAGAATTAGAGTCTTATGGGCAAGGACACTATTGCTGATTTACTAACCTCTATAAGAAACGCGGACATGAATAAAAAAGGAACAGTTCGAGTAGTATCTACAAATATTACCGAAAACATTGTTAAAATACTTCTACGAGAGGGTTTTATTGAAAGTGTTCGGAAACATCAGGAAAGTAACAGATATTTCTTGGTTTCAACTTTGCGACATCAAAAGAGAAAGACTAGAAAAGGAATATATAGAACTAGAACCTTTTTAAAGCGTATCAGCCGACCCGGCTTACGAATTTATGCCAACTATCAAGGAATTCCTAAAGTTTTGGGCGGAATGGGAATTGCTATTCTTTCTACTTCTCGAGGTATAATGACAGATCGAGAAGCTCGACTAAACAGAATTGGGGGAGAAGTCTTATGTTATATATGGTAATCGCCCCTCCTATAGTACCCGAATTCTATCTCGAACTTCCTATTTTTCAAATAAAAATACAACGTTTTTTTTTATTTGAAAATCAAAATAGAAAAATAGGAGAAAAAAAAATATGACAGAAAAAAAAAATAGGAGAGAAAAAAAAAACCCGAGAGAAGCAAAAGTCACTTTCGAAGGTTTAGTTACGGAAGCCCTACCCAACGGAATGTTCCGCGTTCGCCTAGAGAATGACACCATCATTCTGGGCTATATTTCAGGAAAGATCCGGTCTAGTTCTATACGAATACTGATGGGGGATAGGGTCAAAATTGAAGTAAGTCGTTATGATTCAAGCAAGGGACGTATAATTTATAGACTTCCCCATAAGGATTCGAAGCGTACCGAAGACTCGAAGGATACCGAAGATTTGAAGGATACCGAAGATTTGAAGGATACCAAAGATTCAAAGAATTAGGTTTTTCTTTTTTTTTCTAGGGTAATAAATTCAAAGTTCCAAAATTCAAGCGAAGAGACTTATTTTTTCCAAAGATTAGATTCATAGTTTAAGAAAGGAATACGGAAATATGAAAATAAGAGCTTCTGTTCGTAAAATTTGTACAAAATGTCGACTGATTCGTAGGCGTGGACGAATTAGAGTCATTTGTTCCAACCCGAAGCATAAACAAAGACAGGGGTAATCTTTCGAAAAAGAACTTTACTTTCTAAAAAGTAAAAAAAGTACCCGCGGAAATGTCCAAATTCCAAATAAAATAATTAAAGTAAAGGATATATTTTACCCTGAAACGGATATCTTTGTATCTTTTTTTCTTTTTGTTATTTCTAACTCATATTTATGAGATAATAAAATATGACAAAAGCTATACCAAAAATTGGTTCACGTAGGAAAGTGCGTATTGGTTTGCGTAGGAATGCGCGTTTTAGTTTACGGAAGAGTGCACGTAGAATAACAAAAGGAGTTATTCATGTTCAAGCTAGTTTCAACAATACCATTATAACTGTTACAGACCCGCAGGGTCGGGTGGTTTTCTGGTCCTCCGCGGGTACTTGTGGATTCAAAAGCTCAAGAAAAGCATCACCCTATGCTGGTCAAAGAACAGCAGTAGATGCTATTCGTACAGTGGGTTTGCAACGAGCAGAAGTTATGGTAAAGGGTGCTGGTAGTGGAAGAGATGCCGCATTACGAGCCATTGCTAAAAGTGGTGTACGATTAAGTTGTATACGCGATGTAACACCTATGCCGCATAATGGATGTCGACCTCCTAAAAAAAGACGTCTGTAAAAGAATTAAACCGCTTTCAAGAGAAATAAACGATTCAATGATCAAATAATAATACTAGTCTATTATGGTTCGAGAGGAGGTAGCAGGATCCACTCAAACACTACAGTGGAAGTGTGTTGAATCAAGAGTAGATAGTAAGCGTCTTTATTATGGTCGTTTCATTTTGTCCCCGCTTAGAAAAGGTCAAGCGGATACCGTCGGTATTGCCTTGCGAAGAGCTTTACTTGGAGAAATAGAAGGAACATGTATCACACGTGCAAAATTTGGGAGCGTGCCACACGAATATTCTACAATAGCAGGTATTGAAGAATCCGTACAAGAAATTTTACTAAATTTGAAAGAAATTGTATTGAGAAGTAATCTCTATGGAGTTAGAGACGCATCAATTTGTGTCAAAGGTCCTAGATACATAACTGCTCAAGATATCATCTTACCCCCTTCCGTAGAGATCGTTGATATGGCACAACCTATAGCTAACTTGACAGAGCCCATTGATTTCTGTATTGAGTTACAGATCAAGAGAGATCGCGGATATCACACGGAACTCAGAAAGAACTCTCAAGATGGAAGTTATCCCATAGATGCTGTATCCATGCCTGTTCGAAATGTGAATTATAGTATTTTTTATTGTGGGAATGGAAATGAAAAACACGAGATACTTTTTCTAGAAATATGGACGAATGGAAGTTTAACCCCTAAGGAAGCGCTTTATGAGGCTTCTCGTAATTTGATTGATTTATTTCTTCCTTTTCTACACGCGGAGGAAGAGGGCACTAGTTTCGAAGAAAATAAAAACAGGTTTACTCCACCCCTTTTAACCTTTCAAAAAAAATTAACTAATCTAAAGAAAAACAAAAAAGGAATTCCATTGAATTGTATTTTTATTGATCAATTAGAATTGCCTTCTAGAACGTATAATTGTCTCAAAAGGGCCAATATACATACACTATTGGACCTTTTGAGTAAGACTGAAGAAGATCTTATGAGAATTGACAGTTTTCGTATGGAAGATGGAAAACAGATATGGGACACTCTAGAGAAGCATCTCCCAATTGATTTACCTAAGAATAAGTTCTCGTTTTAAATCCATTGCAATTTTTTCCTCTTCTTCCTTTTCGAGTTAGAATAAAAAAAAAGAAAACAATTTTGCATCTTTGGCACAATCTATATTTTCGCGAAATGGATCATAATAAAATGGATTTTAGGTATCTAGGGAAGATTCACTTGGAAGTAACTATTTCCTAGATACCTATGCACGGTACTTCACGGTTGAATGAATCAACCTGAAAAATCCCTAAAAAAGACCTAAAGTTAAGGATTTTTCAATGGGTAATGTTGCTCCAATACCTAACCAAAGAGCTACCGCAGTACCGATTAAAAAGACTGTCGTAGCTACTGGGCGACGAAATGGATTTTGGAATTTATTGACATTCTCTAGAAAGGGTACTGTCAATAAGCCCGTTGGCACAGAAACCATTAAGAGAACGCCCAATAACTTATTGGGTACTGTACGGAGTATTTGAAACACGGGAAAGAAGTACCACTCGGGTAATATTTCCAGAGGAGTTGCAAACGGATCCGCCGGTTCACCAATCATTGACGGCTCAAGAACCGCTAAACCTACATTACATGCAATAGTACCTAGAATTACTACTGGAAAAATATATAAAAGATCGTTGGGCCACGCGGGTTCCCCGTAATAATTATGTCCCATCCCTTTAGCTAATTTTGCTCTTAATACAGGATCATTTAAGTCAGGTTTCTTTGTTATTGGGATAGGTGAATTCTTTAGGATCCATCCCCCAAAGGAACCGGACATGAGAATTTTTCATCATCCGGCTCGAGCAAGAATGAAAGAAAAAAGACCGTGGAAGATCCATAATAGAATAAGGTATATAATGACTCAATGACTCTAGGTAAGAAAAGCTTTATCAGATTCTCTTTTCCGAAGTTGCACCTACAACTACTCATTGAAAAGAATCCTATTCTTATGGGTAAATGCTCAATATCCAAGTGGGCTTGCAAATTTGATCATGATCAATTGCTTTGTGGATTGTCTCATGTCTCTTGATTAGTTGGTGTTTATCCCCTCCATATCGCAAATTTCTTACGTCCAAACAAAGTATTTACTTGTTACTAATAAAAAATCCAAAAGTCTAGCCTACGTTCTTCCTTAGATACCTTCTTTTACTCCGATAGTATTGCGGATCGCAATCGATGCAAAGAAAATGAATGCATTTCCATACTATAATAAAAAAGTAAGTGTAATAAATAGAGAATTAGATCATGTGATATGACTTATTCCATTTCTACTCTATGGGATCTTACGGAGCCTGTTCATGGATGACATGGTCGGGGTATGATCATAGAAAATATTCTCCTCAAGTGAACCAGCCTATCCTTCCTAGATAGGGGACTTACGTGTTGATTGGATGCGGAGACACCTTTGGTTGTGAATTCTAATGTGGCAGATCCAATTCTTTATCTGCATGGCCAAATCAATAATTCAAGTCACACACTCCCATAATCCGCCTTATTTTCTTTCGTAAAATTAACTTCAACTATTTGTATCAAAATACTTCGGAGTTGAAGAAAAGTATCCAAATGACATGTCTTATTTTACAATAACCCATGTTTGTAGCAATGAAATACCACAACCTACCCGATATGATATATGAGAATTAGAATTATCTTTCTCTATGATATGCCTTCCCTATAAAGGACCCGAAATACCTTGCTTACGTATCATTGGAAAGTGCATTAACATAAATACGGCGGTAAGCAGAGGCAGTACAAAAGTATGTAAACTATAAAAACGAGTCAAAGTGGATTGGCCCACACTAGCACTTCCACGCAATAACTCCACTAAAGGCGATCCTATTACCGGAATCGCTTCAGGTACACCTGTCACAATTTTGACTGCCCAATAACCAATTTGATCCCAAGGCAAAGAATAACCAGTTACACCAAACGATGCAGTCAATACAGCCAAAACCACACCTGTGACCCAAGTTAATTCGCGGGGTTTTTTAAATCCACCTGTGAGATACACACGAAATACGTGCAGGATCATCATTAGAACCATCATACTTGCTGACCATCGATGAACTGATCGGATTAACCAACCAAAGTTGGCCTCGGTCATTATGTATTGAACCGAGGAAAAAGCCTCTGTAACGGTTGGGCGGTAGTAAAAAGTCATAGCAAAACCTGTAGCGACTTGTACTAGAAAACAAGTAAGTGTAATTCCCCCTAAACAATAAAATATGTTGACATGAGGAGGAACATATTTACTAGTTATATCATCCGCAATTGCCTGAATCTCAAGACGTTCCTCAAACCAATCATATACTTTATTGAGATAGGTAACTAACCCGAGTCCCCCTCCGAGAACCGTATATGAAAATTTCATCTCGTACGGCTCAAGCAGAAACACACAAATTTTCAACGGATATTAGAAAAAAAAGGGTTCAAAACTTCATCAGCCACTGGATTGGGTCGATTTGCCTTGAAGATATGAAATAAGAAAAATCCAGAATTTATTCTTTGTGATGATAATGCCAAAAAATCTCAAGTTGGCTCATCTGTCTTCCTTTCTTTGCCTTATGTTGGTCATTAGAGGCCTCTTGACTTTTCTCTTCCCTATTTTGGATTTCTTTTTTTTTTTTTGCGTAATGCGGATTTACTCTTGTTTTGTTTTACTAGTAAATAAATAAAGCAAAAATTCTAGTAGTTTTCTGATAGAAATTATCTTGTTGCGATCCTATGAATCAGTTCAATTAAAACCTTAGATTCATACTAGAGCCACGATGATTGAGTCTCAAGCTAAACAAAAGGCAAGGGTTCTTCGAATAAGAACCGCTTGATGATCATTTATTGAATCGGTGTAATAACTCGACAAAATCAAGAGAAAAAAAAAGTTGTCTTTTGGGCAAACAAATTTGGAAGGAAGACATTTTCTTTTTTTATTAAAAACTACTTGAATTTTTTTCAGTCTGGTTGCGAGGTCTGAATAGTGAGTATGAATCATAGTTCCATTTTTTTTTCTTGATCCACTCTATCTATTTCGTGTTCCAGATACTAGAATAAATAATAAATATCCGACGAATTAGAATCATCTTGATAGAGATAACAGGCCCTTTCTATGTATTATCAATAGGATCAATTCTAACAAGTCACACACTCATATTCCAGAGATACCGAAACAAAAAAATTCCACGGTCGAACTACCAGAATGTCTAGAAATGTAGAGCTTAAAGTAGAAAGGCTTTTTTGGATGGAAAAACTATGACTTCGTAGTTTTAGTTAGTAGAAACCTAATTCATTAAAATTCCGTCCAGTAAAACAGAAGAATTATAAATTTCTAAAATGATAGATAGGAATATCGCGAATAAAGCCATTGCGACCCCCATAAAAGGAGTAGTCCCCCAACCCGGAGCTACTTTCCCATATTCCGAATTCAAGGGTTTCAATAAACTACCTGCGCGAGTTCGTCTTGGCCCAGGTCTAGAACTATCTTCAACGGTTTGTGTAGCCATAAATTCTATTTAATCATTGGTGTTGACTTTGTATACTATTCCGTTGTAGTTGTAAATACACGATCTTTTCGTAGATCCATTGTAATCTTGAAATTCTATAAAAATGGAAACAGCAACTTTAGTCGCCATCTCCATATCTGGTTTACTTGTAAGCTTTACTGGGTATGCCTTATATACCGCGTTTGGGCAACCCTCTCAACAATTAAGAGATCCATTCGAAGAACACGGGGACTAATTGAAGTAAGAAGTCTCCCAGATGGGGAGACTTCTTACTTCAATGAAATTATTTCATTTTTTTAGTCGGAACCTTAGGTGGTTCTCGGAAGAAGATAGCGAAAAAAATTATCCCTAAAGTCGAAACTAAAAGGAACGTATAAACCAATGCTTCCATAGATTCGATCGTGGTTTATTTACAATTATAACTTCCACACCTATTCATTTGTCATTTGGGATCATTTCCCATATAAAGAAAGAAAAAGAGTCAAAGAAAGGATGGGAGATGTTTCCCATGTCAAATCAAAAAAGAGAGATGAAAGATACCATAGCAATGTGGTATCAGACTGCCTGTCTCCTTGTAGTTGGATCTCCAACTTTTTGGAATGTTCCAAATTCCACTTGAGCATCCAAGTCTGGATCAATACCAGCAAAAACATCTCGGAACAAGGTTCTAGCGCCATGCCAAATGTGTCCGAAAAAGAAGAGCAAAGCAAAGGTAGCATGACCAAAAGTGAACCAACCCCTTGGACTGCTGCGAAAAACACCATCCGATTTCAAAGTAGCCCGATCTAATTCAAAAATTTCCCCTAATTGGGAACGCCTCGCATATTTTTTTACAGTAGCAGGATCAGAATAACTTACTCCATTAAGTTCGCCACCATAGAACTCCACCGTTACGCCTACTTGTTCAACACTATATTTGGATTCTGCTCTTCTAAAAGGAACGTCCGCTCTCACAATTCCCTCTTCATCTACCAAAACAACCGGAAATGTTTCAAAAAAAGTAGGCATACGGCGTACAAAAAGCTCGCGCCCTTCTTTATCTCTAAAGACGGGATGTCCTAACCATCCAACAGCTATTCCATCCCCATTGTCCATTGAGCCTGCTCTGAATAATCCCCCCTTTGCCGGATTATTACCAATATAATCATAAAAGGCTAATTTTTCGGGAATTTTAGACCAAGCTTCTGATAAACTAAGATTTTCGGCTAACCCATCGCTAACTCTTCGATATATTTCTTGCTGAAAGTATCCCTGATCCCACTGATAACGAGTAGGCCCAAATAATTCGATTGGGGTAGTTGCTGACCCATACCACATAGTTCCGGCAACTATGAAAGCTGCAAAAAAAACAGCAGCGATACTACTGGAAAGTACAGTTTCAATATTGCCCATACGTAATCCTTTGTATAGACGTTGAGGCGGACGGACACTAAGATGGAATAGGCCCGCTAATATGCCCAATGTACCCGCAGCAATATGATGAGAAGCTATTCCCCCCGGAACAAAAGGATCAAAACCTTCTACACCCCACGCTGGATTTACAGCTTGTACTTTTCCAGTTAGTCCATAAGGATCGGACACCCATATCCCAGGACCATACAAACCCGTTACATGAAATGCGCCAAAGCCAAAGCAAGCCACCCCTGCAAGAAATAAATGAATTCCAAAAATCTTGGGCAAATCCAAAGAGGGTTTTCCCGTCCGCTCATCACAGAATATTTCTAGGTCCCAATATACCCAATGCCAGATAGCTGCCAAGAAACACAAGCCAGAAAACACAATATGCGCACCTGCCACACCTTCATAACTCCAAATACCCGGATTCGTTACAGTTCCTCCTGAAATACTCCAACCACCCCACGAATTGGTTATTCCTAAACGAGTCATGAAGGGAATGACGAACATACCTTGTCTCCACATTGGATCCAGAACAGGATCAGAGGGATCAAAAACCGCTAATTCGTATAAAGCCATCGAGCCGGCCCAACCAGAAACTAGAGCTGTGTGCATTATATGCACCGAAAGCAATCGACCCGGATCATTCAATACAACAGTATGAACACGATACCAAGGCAAACCCATGGAAATACCCCTTTAGCAAAGAAAAATAGACACGATGTCGCTTTATTTTATCGCATTGGAAAAGACTATCCATATCCTATGTACCTAACCCCTTTAGGGGATTCTGTGTCAGAAAGCGTGAATATTTATTTCATTCCATTAAAAATAAGAAGCCAATTCTGTTCGTAAGAAGAAAGAGAAGCAGATCTATTCTATACTCGATAAGTGCCAATATGCAATGGGTAGCTTGGCCTATTTGGAAAAAAAACGAAGAATAGATCCCTATCCCTCTTTGTTTATCATTCCAATCACCGATTCTTTTTTCTTTATTCAATCTGTCTTACCTTCCTTATAGATATAACCTTTCAATCTATGTATTATTTCAATCTACGTATTAATAGAATCCATAGTATTCATATAGAATAAGAAAAAAAAAGACAATAAACTGCGGATTCTTTCTTTCTCTTCCATTCTTACGTTTCCATATTAAAGTATAGTTTTCTTACTTAAATTTAATAATATTAATCTAATATGCCCATTGGTGTTCCAAAAGTACCTTACCGGATTCCCGGAGATGAAGAAGCGACTTGGGTTGACTTATACAATGTTATGTATCGAGAAAGGACACTTTTTTTAGGTCAAGAGATTCGTTGCGAGATCACGAATCATATTACAGGTCTCATGGTATATCTCAGTATAGAAGATGGAATTAGCGATATTTTTTTGTTTATAAACTCCCCAGGCGGGTGGCTAATCTCAGGAATGGCAATTTTTGATACGATGCAAACGGTGACACCAGATATATATACAATATGCCTCGGAATAGCTGCGTCCATGGCATCCTTCATTCTGCTTGGAGGAGAACCCACCAAGCGTATAGCATTCCCTCACGCGAGGATTATGCTTCACCAACCTGCTAGTGCTTATTATCGGGCAAGGACACCAGAATTTTTACTAGAAGTGGAGGAGTTACACAAAGTTCGCGAAATGATCACAAGGGTTTATGCACTAAGAACAGGCAAGCCTTTTTGGGTTGTATCCGAAGACATGGAAAGGGATGTTTTTATGTCAGCAGACGAAGCCAAAGCTTATGGACTTGTCGATATTGTAGGGGATGAAATGATTGACGAGCACTGCGATACTGATCCAGTGTGGTTTCCAGAAATGTTTAAGGATTGGTAGTGGTCGCATTTCTTGTAAATTTATTTCAAACCTAAATTCAGGTTTTCTGCGATTTAATAGAAAATAGAAATACTTCATGATGATCAATCATCAGGTTAAGATCGATCTAAACCAATCCTTTTTTTCTATATACATACGACATGCCAACGGTTAAACAACTTATTAGAAACGCAAGACAGCCAATACGAAATGCTAGAAAATCGGCCGCGCTTAAGGGATGTCCTCAGCGTCGAGGAACATGTGCTAGGGTGTATGTGTGACTCGTTCAGATCATGAGTTCAAACAAATAAGACAATTTTGGAAGTATCCATGATCGGTACCAATGAATAGGATAGAGAAGCTCTATCCTAGATTTCTATGGTAATATGGAATTTCTGGTTTCCTTTGGTGCAAATCCAATCATCTAAATTGGAAATAAGAAGCAATTCCCCCATTGGTAGAGAATGGTTATCCATTAAGCGGAGGAAATAGTAATAAAAAGAAAAAGGCTTATGCTCCTTTATCTTAAAAGAACGGACTAACAGGGTCAGCTACTTAGCCAACTTTCATAATTAAATGCCGTCACTATATGGATAACTCTTATTGTGAAAAGAGCTATTTACTCTATAATGGATAGGTAGAGCCAAAGAATGTGAACTATACAAGTTCACAATACCTTTTGATGAAATGAAAGAAAGGGCTCCGGTGTATAGAGAGGGCCTCACCGTTTAAAAGGGAACCATAGAAACGATGGAACCCACTATTTTTTTGAGTATCGTTAGAATTTGTTATTTCTATGCGAAATAACTGAAGGGAATAGAATAAAAAATCGTGGTTGGGAAGGTTACAGTAGCAAAAGCCATTGGAATTAATATTTTATATATCGGAATAATTCGTTTTGTTATTAATGGGAAAAAGGATGGCTAAAAGAAGAGAAATCATTAGTTATTCATTAAGGTTAATTTGATTCAATGACCAGAGTTCCGCGAGGATATATAGCTCGGAGACGACGAACAAAAATGCGTTCATTTGCCTCAAACTTTAGAGGGGCTCATTTAAGACTTAATCGAATGATTACTCAACAAGTAAGAAGAGCTTTTGTTTCCTCTCATCGAGATAGAGGCAGGCAAAAGAGGGATTTTCGTCGTTTGTGGATCACTCGGATAAACGCAGCAACGCGGATATATAAAGTATTCAATAGTTATAGTAAATTAATACACAATCTGTACAAGAAGGAATTGATTCTTAATCGTAAAATGCTTGCACAAGTAGCTGTATCAAATCCAAATAATCTTTACACGATTTCCAATAAAATAAAGATCATCAATTAAATGGATAAAAAAGTAATATACAGGAATAATTAAAACCGAATTCCCGGAGAGGGAACTCCGGGAAGATACAATAAATTAAGATTAAGTGGTAAGAATCAACGAGCATGTTGCAATAAATAAAAAAACTATTTATTCTTCCCCATTTTTCTTTCTTATAACAAACACAAGAATCAAAACTGGATTACTTTCCTTATATATAGGTCTGGCCCTTTCGAATAAAACATCAACAATCGGAACTTAAGTTCCGATTGTTGTTTCTTAAATTCTGGTTGGAGTTTCTTAAGTTTCGATTGGAATTGAACTTTTGCGTTAATTGAGGAATATGTCTATTTTTTCTGGGTCTAGGACCAGTAATTATTGAAATTGACTGGGCTTGAAATTGCTTCTCATTCTCATAGTTACGAAATGGTAAGAAAGATAAAATACGAGCCTGTTTTATAGCAAGAGTAATTAATCGTTGTTGTTTCAAGGTTAATCTATTTATTCGTCTCGATAATATTTTTCCTTGTTCACTAATAAATCGATTAATTAAACTCATGTTTCTATAATCAATTGGATCCCCCGGGCCAATCCGAGGACGCCTACGAAAAGGTTGTTTGGATTTACGAAAAGGTTGTTTGGATTTACGAAAAGTTTGCTTGGACTTACGAAAAGTTTGCTTGGATTTTTGAAAAGTTTGCTTGGATTTACGAAAGGGTTGCTTAGATTTATGAAAAGGTTGTTTAGATGTATACATGATTTATTCTTTATTAAAAAATTGGAAAAAAAATGGATTTCTTTATTTTATTAATTTTGGATCCAGAAGAAGTAGTCTTTCTTTGGTCCATATATTATTTGATTCATATATAGTATATGAATACCCTCTATACATATGAAATAATATCTACCTGAAATCAAATGAGTTGATTTGTATTTTGTATTCTATCTATGTTCTATATATTAAATCTGTTCTTTGGAAAGATCGAACACACGATGCTCCTATTTTTTTATTTCGCCATGAGTCGTATGCTTGCGACAATAACGACAAAATTTTTTGAATTCTAATTGTCCAGGTGTATTGTGGCGATTCTTTTGAGTACTATATCTAGAAATCCCCGTCGATTCCTTATTGGCACCTTTTCGAACACAACTGATACATTCCAAAATAAGTCTGATTCTAACATCTTTCCCCTTGGCCATGAACCTCCTTTCTTTTTTGGATTGACTTAACTTAATTCTTCTACTTATTCTTTTATTCTTCTATTTTGAATCCGAAGAAGAAGAATAAAATCCATTAGAATAAAAAATTTTGGAAATTCTTAAATTAAGTAATAAAAAATGGAGAAATAATTAAAGAATACAATCCTTGTCGAATTAGCAAGGATTTTGCTTCGAAATCCTTTCATTTAAGTAGCCAGCCCAGCCTCTTTCTATGCTCTGATTTCTGAGGCCTGACTTAGCTTGGATACCGTTTTTAATTGAATTTCTGTTTTCCAAAATGGGATTTACCGAATTTTTCATGACTCTGAGGTTCAACCCAATCCATCTTTTCTTTCTTTTTCCTTCCTATACTAAAAAAAAAAGGATTGAAAAAGGGAAAATTTTCGTCATGTCACGAAGAATTCCTCGCATAGCAATAACTAGAATTAAAAAAAAGGGAATGACAAAGCATCTGGGAATAAACGATTAATTTCTATCAATAAACCTGCTAAAGCCCCAAACCATAGAGTACTTAGCACGGGTGCTACAGAGAGATATGTTTTTATATCCCGCATTGAAAATCCTCCTTCCTTATTGGAATACATATATGATCAGATACTCTTGCCCAAGATCTTTTGTATTTCTTTTGTTTATGCGAAATTCCTAACTAAAAAAACAAAATCAATATTCTATATAGAATGAACCGTATAGACGAGATTTTCCTATCCCTAAAAAAGAAAAAGATGACCTCTTCTTCCTATACATTACCAAGGAATAGTAATCTTTCTTTTATAGGTGAAATTAGATTCGATTTTAGATGTATACCATTCCTTGACTTGATTATATGAGACCAAAAAGAAGAAATGACAAGAAGGTTCTATATAGATAGAGAAAGAGAAGAAAATTACGATGTGGAAAACAAGACAGGAATTGTGTACAATGCCATTGTACAACAATTTGGAAAAGGGATGTAGCGCAGCTTGGTAGCGCGTTTGTTTTGGGTACAAAATGTCACAGGTTCAAATCCTGTCATCCCTACCTATTACTTCTTTCTTCTTTATGGGCAGTAGCGAGGAGATCAATTAAAGTGGGTATAACTTGAATTTGTGGATACTATACGTACGTGAGACACGTTAGGAGTAGAAAAGGGTTTTCTTTTTGAATGAAAGCGCTCTTAGTTCAGTTCGGTAGAACGCGGGTCTCCAAAACCCGATGTCGTAGGTTCAAATCCTACAGAGCGTGATTCCATCTATCTTATGTCGAAGCAGAGTAAAATAACTTAACAAAACAAAGTTGAATTGCAACTCCAATTTGACCTCCTCTCTGGTCTGGAGGAGGTCAATCAAAAAAGAAATATTACTCAATCAAAGATCCAACTGATCCCCACGCCTGTATTGCAAATACGCAGTCACGAATAATCCCGCTAAAGTAATAGGAATTAGGCCTAAGACGATTCCAAATAGAAAAACTTCAATCATTTCGATTTGTTCGAGGGGATAAAAAAAAAGAGGTACGATCTATCCCTAAATAGTAGTCTAAATTATCCACGAATCTCAATGACCAAGAAAAGAATTGGTAATTAGTGTGGAAAAGAGTCGTAGAATACCAGGAATCCAAAAGAAAGATTTTTCTTTTCTGACTTATTCATTCAATTCATTTCAAATAAGACGTATCTTGTTCAAACCAATAAATAGAGCTGGGGTTATAGTTAAAGCAGCCAGTAGAAAACCGAAATAACTAGTTATAGTAAGCATGAAAGGGTTAAATTCCATTTATTTTTTTACTACACTACATATGTTGGTAAAGCACTTACCTAAGTTATGGAAAATTCAGAATTCATCGGTTATTTTAAATAATACTAAAAAACAAGATCGAGTGAGATACAGAAGTGTAAAAGAGAATCGATTCATCAGATGCGACATGAGTCCCTAATTCCGAATCAAGAGATTTGTTGTGGAATCTGTCAGTTGAGTAAAGTAATAATATTAAGAACTAGATCATCTAACCCCATTGAAAAATGAAATTGGATTTTCGGGAGAATTTTGGAATAAAAGATAAATAAAGAATTGAAACGGTCGAATATTCCCCTATTCCTTCTTATTTTAACTGATTGTATTCCATATGGAATAAGAGGAGAAGAAAAGCATTCCACGACCCCCCGAGGGGCCCCTTAAAAAAAGGAAAGCTCCTCCTTGAATTTACTTTATTTTTATTCCTTTTTCGAACCCCCAACCAAAGTTGATTCGAAGACGAGTCACTTCAATTATCCTTTTAAGTTTTATCTTCTGTCTTTCCCTATTTCATCTCGTAAAGTTCCACTCTTGCAGTTTAGTCAAGAAAGTTAGACCTAATCCAACAAATAAGGCAAGGATTGGTTACGAATCTTGATTCTTCAAAGAATGTTTTCTTTCTTTCATAACAGATTATCTACTATTCGATTTTCTATTTATTAGATATTATGCTAACCAATTAAATTCCTTAAAGGGAAAGGTTGGATTGGATTCTAAGAAAACTTTTAACTAAAAA